ATCAAACTGACTGCAATCTTTTTCTGTCCGTGAGGATCCCAACAGAGCGCCTTCTAGTTCTAATAGGCCATGAACTAGATCAGAATCATTCTCAGCGAATCTATAAGAAGCGATCCAATTATTTTCATCAGGTCCGGGTGAAGACCAAAGATCTTGAGCGACCAATCCGGCAGAACAATTCAAAAGATAAAGAAGTATCGTTAATTTCTTCATGCTCGTTCCAAGTTCGAAGTACCATTTGTACAAATAAGAATCCCCTTCTTTACATGATTTCTTCTTCATATAGATAGATATAGGATCTACGGGGCAATTACTTAGAAGTACATTTTGTGCAACAGCCCTTCCTATCTGATAGAAAAGGATCCCATGATCCTGAACCGATATTACCTGGGATCGCAAATCCCAAGTTTGTCTATGAAGAGCTGATCTAATTGTATTAGTTTCTATAATTGATTTCTTCTGTGTAATACTAATGGATAGGGCCTCATTGATAAGTGCTGCAAGATCTCGTGCATTGGAACCCATGGTTATGGACCCGAATCCGTTAGTATGGAACATTTTCTTTTCCAAGTGAAACCCTTTAGTATATGAAAGAATGAAAAAGTGCTTTCGTTGTTGTTGAATAAGAAGCCTTCGTATCTTAATGCATGTATTTAATTTATTCGGAGCTATTAGAGCGGGATCCACTTTTTGGGGAATATGAGTCGAACCAATAACAAGAATATTTCTAGTAGAATATCTTTCACAATCTCTGGAGAGATAGTTCTGTAATAGACCGAAGGATCTGTAATTCACATACAGATCATGAATGTTTGGAATCCATATTATGCAAGGAGACATTGCTCTTGCTAATGCGAATCGAAAGGTGATATCGATATAAAATCCGTATATACTCGGCGGCATATCCATAGTTAGCACATTCGTCATATCTAGCAGCTCCGTATCAAGATCAAGGTCATCATCAATATCGTCACTATCATCAATATCGATATCGTCACGATAATCACTATCGTCACTATCACTATCATCAATAAAAAAACCTTCAGGCTTGTAATACGAATACGGAAAGTTGTTCGGAAATATCGTAATGAAAGGAACATGGGAGTTTGTCGCTAGGTATTTGACCAAATAGGATCGTCCAGTTCCTATAGAACCTATCACTAAAATACCCCTAGAAGGGGATAGGGCTAAACGGAGCGAGAAGGGTTTTCCATGAGATGGGAAATGAAAACTATTAGCCCCACACGGGGTTTGTGAATAAGTGATTGTCTGATAATGAGCAAGGAATATCCGTCTTTCTGCTAAACAGGATCTATTGAACTCATAATTCATTAGATACTTTTTATGAATGTCAACTAAGTATCGTAAGTAAATTGATCCCGGTTGTTCAATCATTTGATAACCAGAGTCATTCTTTGATAAATGATCACTATGAGTCAGACTCAATAGAATTTGATCAATCCTTTTTTCTTTTTCGGTCGTTAAGGTGGAGAACTGAACCAAGAATTCTCTTTCTTCATCATCAACCAAATCACTGTTCGCGACCCAGGATTCTATTTTCTCATCAATCCAATCACCGTTCACCCCTTTTCTTTTTCTTATCAATGAATAGATCTCTTTACTTGTACGACTTAGATGTCTCGTATTTCTCGAAAAAGCGATTCGATTGATGGGATTTTGTATGATACTTCTGAGATCGATGAGATTGATATTCAAATATTTCTTCTTAGAACGTATTGATTTGACCCCATAAGCGGAACCACCAACCAATAGCATGTTGCCACCAGAAGCAGAAACCCGTATTTCTTCCAGAAAATCTCCTAATTGTTCCAGAGCAACTAGAAAGAGATTCTTTAACCAGAAAGAATTCAGTTCAGATTCAGATGTAGGATACCTATCCAAAAGTTTTCGCAACTCAATCATGTATGATGGAATCATCAAAGATTTGATCTTTTCTAACTCTGTCTGTAACTCACTAGAGGCTCGGGAAACAAAGAGAAGATGTATGCGAACGAGATATCCAGCAACAAGAAGAAGGAAAAGGATTGAATAGAGGAACTCCCGAGCATTTGTTAATCTCAGATGTGTCCATATCAATGGAACGGGTGACTCATTATTTCGATGAATCGTTTCTTCGGACAGAAGGAGATTCTGTAAACACTTACTCGAAATCTCACTTATCAGACTCGAAATCTTACTTTTCAGAGTCAGAGTCCATTGTGGAAGAATCTTCTGAGGAATTGGCCATGATATATCTGATACATGCATAATATCTCTCAAAACGGATACAAATTTGTGCCTGCTACTTAGTATCCTTAGTATCGGCAATGGTTCTGAAAAAATCTCTAAAAGGGTGGTGAAATTTAGATATTTCCACCCTGTCGAAGTAAGGAACCATGGCATATATGTTTGGAAGAGATTCCATTTTGAGAGATTGAAAAGAGCACTATCTCGTCGAAAGGTTCTATACATCTGCCCTTTCTCAACGCATTTCTTTAGAGAAAGACTCCGTTTTTTTTTCCTCTTTCCAGATGGGAAATCCTTCTCAGAACATGGAGTGTGAATCAAATCCATGTTTGAATTGAAACTGAGATACTCATGCAAGTTCTTCCCTTCTGAATCAGATAGATTCATATCTGAAAGAGGCTGACAATAAGTTCTTTCAAAATGAACTATTTGTTCCTCTGTTAGAGGTGTTGTAGAAATGTCTGCGATCGAGTAAATAGCTCTACGAACGAATGGCTCGGATCGAATTGGAAAATGGAAAAATTTGTACAAGTTATACCTTTCGTCACCACTTTGTGTAAAATCGTTAGGTATAAATATGTCAGATACCTGTGACTCGATTGGCAAAATAGTCTCTCTCTCCCCAAAAATATGTTTTTTTTTACCGACGCACGAAGAAAATATTTTGTTGCGAATGAACAAGATAGTGAGGAATTGTTCATATGTAGGATCATAATTATTGATACGGGTCTTTTCCACATAAAAAGGGAATCTTTTGTTACAATAGAACCAGAAGCGATTTGGATCATTCAAGAATCGAAGTGGATTTGCTTTATAAAAAGAAGATATCAATGAACTTCTATGAAATGGTTTCACGGGATTCAGCCAATTGTCTCGATCATGGAATATCATTGATAAATAGGAATCCGTGTTATCAAAGGATTTCCTGCGATTATTTCTAGTATGGAATGAGTCAATCACCCACTTTGGTATCTTTTTGAAGCAAAATGGTAATCTTGTTCCTCCATTGATCAAGGATTTCGGTCTTTTGGAAGTATCATGATCATCCAATAAGAAGGGTTTCAATTTATTCAAATGAACGATTTGAACACCTATTGATTCTAACAACTGATTGCGGAGTTGATCATTCGGACCTTTCAATTCATAGATGTGGATCTCGGACCTATGAATGGGGGTATTCCCGATACTCACAAAGAAAAGGGGAAGTGACTTGGACAAAAAGAGAAGTGACTTGGACAAAAAGAAACGAAGTGACTTGGACAAAAAGAAACGAAGTGACTTAGACAAATCTTGTTTGTCTATAACCTCGGACCAATCAATCGAATATTGATTAATACGTAACCGATCGAACACTACTTGAAAATGGTTCTTCTGTTCAGAAAGGAAATGTTCCAAATGTTCCTGGAAATTCTTGCTCCCATTGGACCATTTGTATCTATATACATCAGGATCCCGATTCATGGATCTCCCGGTTCGAGAAATAAGAGGATCAAACCATTTCTTCTGACTCTTTTTCAAATTCGATAAATGTTGGTTGATCGTATATTTCATTATAGTTATATGATTCAGAGTATCATTTCCTATTTGATCCCTTTGAATTCCATATTCGAAGTTGTGATCGGATCTATTCATTAAAAAGAATCGATTAGATACATTTCTTATGTACCCATAGATTTGAATCAGATTTCGGATCAATCTATATTGATTGACTGCCTCCATTATGTTGTTGCTAGCAAATACCGCTGTTTTTCGTTTTGGATCTTCCAAATCATTCCCGCAGTAGATCCGGGCCGATTTTTTTCTGATCCTTCGATAAAAAGATTCATTCTCTTCATAAAAAAGAGGAGGTAGAACCAATAAAGATTTCTTTTTCGATTCATCTCTGGAGTTGAATACCTGATTCAAGAATTTTTTTTGATCCAACCCGTAGGAATCAATAGAAAAGGCAAATCTCCTATGATACACCAGATCCGGCTCGGTTATTGATAGAGTGAATAGATCTGCCATTTCTTGAAATCTCTCTTCTGATTCAAAATCGTGGTGTAACGTGTATCCCCTTTTGTTCCGGTCATGGAATAGATGAAATAAATCAAAAAATGGATTTTTGTTCAAGAATGAAATAGGATGAATTGAGACGGTATTTTGTAAATACGTAATTATCTTGAATATATCAACCATTTCCTTATTTTCCGCTCGCCTGGAAGGGACAAAAGAAACATCTTGTTTTTTCTTCAAAAATTTCTGATCTCTGGTGGACCTCTCAATAGGATTCGAACCCAGATGAAGTTCTGACCATCTGTCAGAGAAAAAAGAACGAATTGATCTTGTAGGATTCCCAAGAAATTCTTCGATTTCTTCCGGAAGCAGATGATTATTCATCTGCTTCTCACGTTCCGTGAATAGCCGGGACATTGAGGAAGATCCAAAAAGGCATTTCGGGAATTGATCTGATTCTATCTCTGTTCGTTCCGTTTGAAGAAAGGAAGGATCCCAAAGAATCGATCTTTCTTTTAGTTGCTGAATCTCTGTTTGATCGATCAATGTGGGATATTCTGAATCCTCATTTCTAATGGAATCGAAATGATCTATGGATTGATCAGAAGATCCTTTCAATTGGCTAGAATCCCTTACTTGAACGAAAATAGATCTTGATCTTGTGGAATCATATTGAATATTTGACAATACATTCCGTACCTTGCTAAAAAACCGATCCTTGTTTACCAACCACACATTGTCTAACCAAATCAAATTCT